ATAAGAACTAAGAAAAAAACCAAGAGCTTCGAGCCAATAAAGACTAAGAAGGTTGACTCAAGAATAAATTGTGTTATGAGCTCCGTTGTATGATTCTGACCTAACCATTTAAGTACGAAATGGTGAGAACGATGGAACCTTTGAATGCAAAAGATTTTATTGAACAAAGGAATCTTACTCATTCACTAGTAGGGATGGCGAAATGAACCCCCCAAAAATTCCTCTATTCGGAGAAGTCACGAACAAGTACTACGACTGAATATGAATATAGAGATTGCAAGAGTAAATATTCGCTCGCGAAAACCTTTTTTCTTTTATTTTTTCTTTGACTTGGTAAGCTTGGATAAAGGACAAAATAAACTAAAGATTTCTTTTATACTCTAAATGGAATTAGAATGTTCGAAAAACAATTATGTCCAAATTTTTTGAAATTCCACTTTGAATCCTTTTTTCGCAAGGAGCTGAATGAGAAGAAACTCTCATGTCCAGTTCTGTAGTAGAGATGGAATTCCGAAACAACTATCAACTATAACCCCAAAAGAACTAGATTCCGTAAACAACATAGAGGAAGAATGAAGGGAATATCTTATCGAGGTAATCATATTTGTTTTGGTAAATATGCTCTTCAGGCACTTGAACCCGCTTGGATAACATCTAGACAAATCGAAGCGGGTCGACGAGCAATGACACGAAATGCACGCCGTGGTGGAAAAATATGGGTCCGTCTATTTCCAGACAAACCAGTTACAGTAAGACCTGCTGAAACACGTATGGGTTCGGGGAAAGGATCCCCTGAATATTGGGTAACTGTTGTTAAACCGGGACGAATATTATATGAAATGGGTGGAGTAAGTGAAAATATCGCTAGAAGGGCTATTTTAATAGCAGCATCCAAAATGCCTATACGAACTCAATTTATTAGTTCGGTCTAAAAAGGTCGAACCAATAGAAATGAGTTTTGGGAATGAAACAAAACCGCGAGTTTCTTTTTTTGGACAAACAATATCTCTTTTTTTTTTCTTCATCTTTTGAATAGACCAAAAAATTGATATGATTCAACCCCAGACCCATTTGAATGTAGCGGATAACAGCGGGGCTCGAAAATTGATGTGTATTCGAATCATAGGAGCTAGTAATCGTAGATATGCCCATATTGGCGACATTATTGTTGCTGTGATCAAAGAAGCAGTACCAAATATGCCCCTAGAAAAATCAGAAGTAGTCAGAGCTGTAATTGTTCGTACCTGTAAAGAACTTAAACGTGACAGCGGTATGATAATACGATATGATGATAATGCTGCAGTTGTAATTGATCAAGAAGGAAATCCAAAAGGAACTCGAATTTTTGGTGCAATTCCCCGGGAATTAAGACAATTAAATTTTACTAAAATAGTTTCACTAGCTCCCGAGGTATTATAAAATAAGATCGTGACATCTTTGATTTATTTGACCGAAATCAATTAAGAACGAAATTAATTCGTAGTATTGTGTCTCACGTATACACCTTGAAAAATTCATATAAAAACAAAAAAACATGTTGATTATATCCAATTTGAAAGCACCACTCATCTTAATTCATCATGGGTAGAGACACTATTGCTGAGATAATAACCTCTATACGAAATGCTGATATGGATAGGAAAAGAGTTGTTCGCATAGCATCCACTAATATTACCGAAAATATTGTTAAAATACTCTTTCGAGAAGGTTTTATCGAAAACGTACGAAAGCATCGAGAAAAAAACAAATGTTTTTTGGTTTTAACCCTGAGACATAGAAGGAATAGGAAAAGACCCTATAGAAAAGTTTTAAATTTAAAACGGATTAGTCGGCCGGGTTTACGAATCTATTTCAACTCTCAACGAATTCCTAGAATTTTAGGTGGGATGGGAATTATAATTCTTTCTACTTCTCGAGGTATAATGACAGACCGGGAGGCTCGGCTAGAAGGAATCGGGGGAGAAATTTTGTGTTATATATGGTAATCCTTTTACTATCCAAATGGAATCTGAAACCTGTTCCTTTTTGGAATTGTAAAAAAGAGAAAGAGGATCGGTTGGCTAATATCCTTTCTTCTCCATTAGTTGATACTTCAGGGGGACTTTACCTGGAATGAAAGAACAAAAATGGATTCATGAAGGTTTAATTACTGAATCACTTCCCAATGGCATGTTCCGGGTTCGATTAGATAATGAAGATTTGATTCTAGGTTATGTTTCAGGAAAGATCCGACGTAGTTTTATACGGATACTGCCGGGAGATAAAGTAAAAATTGAAGTAAGCCGTTATGATTCAACCAGAGGACGTATAATTTATCGACTCCGAAACAAGGATTCGAAAGATTAGGTTTTTTATTCACTACGACTCGGGCTGAAAAATCTTAAGAAACTTATTTTCTACCAAAAAGTAGACTCCAAATTAAGATAAGGAATAAGAAATATGAAAATAAGAGCTTCCGTTCGTAAAATTTGTGAAAAATGTCGACTAATCCGCAGGCGAG